TTGACTCTATAGATATAGTAATATGGAGAAGACAAAGTTGTTTCAAGCACCAACAGAACCGGAAGTGGCCCCTTTTTTAAAAGAGAAGAGGACAGGTTATTCACATTTCATTTGATGGTCAGAGGCGAATTGAAAGCTAAGGAGTGGGAATTCTAAAGATTCCCCGGTGGAAAAATAGAGATGTCTCCTACGTTACCCATAATATGTGGAAGTATCGACGTAATTTCATAGAGTCATTCGGTCTGAATGCTACATGAAGAACATAAGCCAGATGACGGAACGGGAAAACCGAGGATGTAGAAGATCATAACATGAGTGATTCGACAGATTTGGATTTGGATTCCTATATATCCACCCATGTGGTACTTGATTATACGATATATCTAAGATCCATCTGGATAGATATCATCATCTACATCCAGAAAGCCGTATGCTTTGGAAGAAGCTTGTACAGTTTGGGAAGGGGTTTTGATTGATCAAAAAGAAGAATCTACTTCAACCGATATGCCCTTAGGCACGGCCATACATAACATAGAAATCACACTTGGAAAGGGTGGACAATTAGCTAGAGCAGCGGGTGCTGTAGGGAAACTTATTGCAAAAGAGGGGAAATCGGCCACATTAAAATTACCTTCTGGGGAGGTCCGTTTGATATCCAAAAACTGCTCAGCAACAGTCGGACAAGTGGGGAATGTTAGGGTGAACCAGAAAAGTTTGGGTAGAGCCGGATCTAAGCGTTGGCTAGGTAAGCGTCCTGTAGTAAGGGGAGTAGTTATGAACCCTGTAGACCATCCCCACGGGGGTGGTGAAGGAAGGGCCCCAATTGGTAGAAAAAAACCTACAACACCTTGGGGTTATCCTGCACTTGGAAGAAGAAGTAGAAAAAAGAATAAATATAGTGATAATTTAATTCTTCGCCGCCGTAGTAAATAGGAGAGAAAATCTAATTTCTTTCTTCGTCTTTACAGAAGAAAAAAATATATAGGAGTAAGCTGTGACACGTTCATTCAAAAAAAATCCTTTTGTAGCAAATCATTTACTAAGAAAAATTGATAAGCTTAACACAAAAACAGAAAAAGAATTAATAAAAACTTGGTCCCGGGCGTCTACCATTATACCCACAATGATTGGTCATTTTTTGGGGGTCCATACTGGAAAATCTTATGTGACTATTTATATCACAGATCGTATGGTAGGCCACAAATTGGGAGAGTTTGCACCTACTTTAAATTTCGAAGGACACCCAAAAAGCGATAATAGATCACGTCGTTAAGAAATGTTAATAAAAATTTAGATTAATAAAAGGAGATTAGATATTAGATATATATCTATCTACATGCTTATCATTCATTAGTAGGAGTTAAACTTTATGTTCTTGAAGAAACAAACAGAAGTATACGCTTTAGGTCAACATATAGCTATGTCTGCGCACAAAGCGCGAAGAGTAATTGATCAAATTCGTGGACGTTCCTACGAAGAAACACTTATGATACTAGAACTCATGCCTTATCGAGCATGTTATCCAATTTTTAAATTGGTTTATTCTGCAGCAGCAAATGCTAGTTACATTCTGGGTTCCAACGAAGCAAATTTAATCATTAGTAAAGCTGAAGTCAACGAGGGGACTACCGTGAAGAAATTAAAACCCCAAGCTCGAGGACGTAGTTATCCGATAAAAAGACCTACCTGCCATATAACTATTGAAGTGACAGATGTGTCCTTACCCAAATATGTAACGAGAACCTTTCTTGAATGGTCAAAAAAACATAAATGGAAAAATAAGTATACAGATATGACGTATCATGCTATGTATAGTAATGGGGGAGTATGGCACAAAAAATAAATCCACTTGGTTTCAGACTTGGTACAACCCAAAGTCATCATTCCGTTTGGTTTGCACAACAAAAAAATTATTTCGAAGGTCTACAAGAAGATCAAAAAATCAGAAATTCTATCAAGAATTATGTACAAAAAAATATGGAAATAGCTTCCAGCGCCGAGGGAATTGCACGTATAGAGATTAAAAAACGTATCGATTGGACACGGGTCATAATCTATATGGGGTTCCCAGATAAATTAAAAGAAATTCGGCCACAAGCAATCGAAGAATTGCAGATGATTCTACAAAAAGAATCTATATGGGGTTCCCAGATAAATTAAAAGAAATTCGGCCACAAGCAATCGAAGAATTGCAGATGATTCTACAAAAAGAAGTTTCTTTTGTGAACCGAAAACTTAAAATTGTTATCAAAGGAATTGCAAAACCTTATGGAAACCCTAAAATTTTGGCAGAATTTTTAGCCGACCAATTAAAGAAGAGGGTTTCATTTCGCAAAGCAATGAAAAAGGCTATTGAATTAACTGAACAAGCAGGTACCAAAGGAATTCAAGTACAAATTGCAGGGCGTATCGATGGAAAAGATATTGCACGTGTCGTATGGATCAGAGAAGGTAGGGTTCCTCTACAAACCATTCGAGCTAAAATTGATTATTGTTCCTA